TAAATACTGCATATTTGATTCCATCCATAAATCCATTTTCTTCCCTATGAGTTCCAGTATCGATAAGAATTCTAGTTCTTACTGTTCATATGTTATGGTATGAATATACCATACCAATTTGCTATGTATGGATGATGAGATTCCATTGATACAGAGCCAATTCCAATAGACTTATTGAATGTTCCCATTGGCGTGCATCCAGCAGGAATTGAACCTACGAATTTGCCAATTATGAGTTGGGCGCTTTAACCATTCAGCCATGGATGCTTAACAGGGATCATCGTACATCGTGAATAACCAAATTCCAATTGAAATGAAATCTTTAGGAGGAATCAATGAAACGACATCAATTCAAATCCTGGATATTCGAATTGAGAGAGATATTGAGAGAGATCAAGAATTCTCACTATTTCTTAGATTCATGGATCAAATTCGATTCAGTGGGATCTTTCACTCACATTTTTTTCCACCAAGAACGTTTTATGAAACTCTTTGACCCCCGAATTTGGAGTATCCTACTTTCACGTGATTCACAGGGTGCAACAAGCAATCGATATTTCACGATCAAAGGTGTAGTACTGCTTGTAGTAGTGGTCCTTATATCTCGTATTAACAATCGAAAGATGGTCGAAAGAAAAAATCTCTATTTGATGGGGCTTCTTCCTATACCTATGAATTCCATTGGACCCAGAAAGGAGACATTGGAAGAATCTTTTTGGTCTTCCAATAGAAATAGGTTGATTGTTTCGCTCCTGTATCTTCCAAAAGGGAAAAAGATTTCTGAGAGTTGTTTCATGGATCCGCAAGAGAGTACTTGGGTTATCCCAATAAAGAAAAAGCGTATCATGCCTGAATCTAACCGGGGTTCGCGGTGGTGGAGGAACCGGATCGGAAAAAAGAGGGATTCTAGTTGTCAGATATCTAATGAAACCGTAGCTGGAATTGAGATCTCATTCAAAGAGAAAGATAGCAAATATCTGGAGTTTCTTTTTTTATCCTATACGGATGATCCGATCCGCAAGGACCATGATTGGGAATTGTTTGATCGTCTTTCTCCGAGGAAGAAACGAAACATAATCAACTTGAATTCGGGACAGCTATTCGAAATCTTAGGGAAAGACTTGATTTGTTATCTCATGTCTGCTTTTCGTGAAAAAAGACCAATTCAGGGGGAGAGTTTCTTCAAACAACAAGGAGCTGGGGCAACTATGCAATCCAATGATATTGAGCATGTTTCCCATCTCTTCTCGAGAAACAAGTGGGGTATTTCTTTGCAAAATTGTGTTCAATTTCATATGTGGCAATTCCGCCAAGATCTCTTCGTTAGTTGGGGGAAGAATCAGCACGAATCGGATTTTTTGAGGAACGTCTCGAGAGAGAATTGGATTTGGTTAGACAATGTGTGGTTGGTAAACAAGGATCGGTTTTTTAGCAAGGTACGGAATGTATTGTCAAATATTCAATATGATTCCACAAGATCTATTTTCGTTCAAGTAACGGATTCTAGCCAATGGGAAGGATCTTCTTCTGATCAATCCAGAGATCATTTCGATTCCGTTAGAAATGAGAATTCAGAATATCACACATTGATCGATCAAACAGAGATTCAGCAACTAAAAGAGAGATCGATTCTTTGGGATCCTTCCTTTCTTCAAACGGAACGAACAGAGATAGAATCAGATCGATTCCCAAAATGCCTTTTTGGATATTCCTCCATGTCCTGGCTATTCACGGAACCTGATAAGCGGATGAATAATCATCTGCTTCCGGAAGAAATCGAAGAATTTCTTGGGAATCCTACAAGATCAATTCGTTCTTTTTTCTCTGACAGATGGTCAGAACTTCATCTGGGTTCGAATCCTACTGAGAGGTCCACTAGAGATCAGAAATTGTTGAAGAAAAAACAAGATGTTTCTTTTGTCCCTTCCAGGCGAGCGGAAAATAAAGAAATGGTTGATATATTCAAGATAATTACGTATTTACAAGATACCGTCTCAATTCATCCTTCGGAACCATATCACATCCCGGATCTGGTTCCGAAGGATGAACCGGATATGGACAGTTCCAATAAGATTTCATTCTTGAACAAAAATCCATTTTTTGATTTCTTTCATCTATTCCATGACCGGAACAAAGGGGGATACGCGTTACGCCACGATTTTTTTGAATCAGAAGAGAGATTCCCAGAAATGGCGGATCTATTCACTCTATCAATAACCGAGCCGGATCTGGTGTTTCATAGGGGATTTTCCTTTTCTATTGATTCCTACGGATTGGATCAAAAAAGATTCTTGAATGAGGTATTCAACTCCAGAGATGAATCGAAAAAGAAATCTTTATTGGTTCTACCTCCTCTTTTTTATGAGGAGAATGAATCTTTTTCTCGAAGGATCAGAAAAGAATCGGTCCGGATCTACTGCGGGAATGAGTTGGAAGATCCCAAACTAAAAACAGCGGTATTTGCTAGCAACAACATAATGGAGGCAGTCAATCAATATAG